AGCGATTTTCGAACCATTTCCTATAAGAGAAAGGTTTCCATTACTTTGAGAAATGGATTCTATATCAAACTATAGCTATTGCATTAAAGAAGAAAAGAAACTAATAGAAGTCGAAGACGCGGAATGGTAGTGAATAGAGAGAAAGATTCTTCTGGTTTTCTTGTTCCTGAAAATATTCTATCTATCTCCTAGACGCCGTAGAGAATTGAGAATTTTCATGTCTTTCAATTCTCGTACTCGTAATTGGAAAGTTACGGAAGGAGATCCATCATTTTGCAATGAAAACTACATAAAAAACTCTGGACAATTTCGAAATCAGGCCAAGCGTCTTAATACATATGCAAAAAAATTCATTATTGGCCCACCATTGATTAGAAGATTTAACTTGTATGAATCGCTATTGGTTTGATACGAATAATGGCAGTTGTTTCAGTATGTTAAGGATACAGATGTATCCACAATTCATTTAGAGTTACTTAATAGCCTATTTCTTATACCATATCTCTATCCCGTGAAATTCTCGAGCCGAAAGATGGATGCATATGCTATGTTTCATTTTGCTAAATGATATCAATTAAACGGTGTATCAATTCCATAAATTGGATATAGCAATAAATAAATCAGCAAAATTCTTTTATTTTAGATAGAAGAAACTTTTCTTCTATCTAAAATAAAAGAATGTACCCTTCTATCCAAATCCAATTTGCATCGATAAAATAAATCCAAATTCCAGTAGTAGATGAATAATTGCAAATTTTTGTGTGTACGAGATTAGAATAACTTCAAAATAACTGACATAATTTTTTATTTTTCCTGATCAGAAAAATACATGAAAAAGAAAGGAGGTAGAAAAATTTTTGGATTTATGGTTAAAGAAGAAAAAGAAGAAAACTGGGGTTCTGTTGAATTTCAAGTATTCAGTTTCACCAATAAGATACGGAGACTTGCTTCACATTTGGAATTACACAAAAAAGATTTTTCATCGGAAAGAGGTCTCCGAAGACTTTTGGGAAAACGTCAACGTTTGCTGGCTTATTTGGCAAAGAAAAATAGAGTACGTTATAAGAAATTAATCAGTCAGTTGGATATTAGGGAGCGGTAATTTCATCGTTCGAATTTTTTTTCTTATTTTATTAGTAGTCTTATAGTAGTCTTAGATTTTGCATTTTGATGAGCCTCGTTTTGAGGAATTCATGGAATAATCCATTTTCATGGAATAATGAATTAAGGAAGAAAGGATATGAGTCTACCGCTTACAAGAAAAGATCTCATGATAGTCAATATGGGCCCTCAGCACCCATCAATGCATGGTGTTCTTCGACTGATCGTTACTCTCGATGGTGAAGATGTTATTGATTGTGAACCCATATTAGGCTATTTACACAGAGGAATGGAAAAAATCGGCAAATAGGAAAGCTACTTAGGCAGGAGATAGGGGAATTCCTTAAGAAAGAAAAAAGAATAAGAACACAGATACATAACATAAAAAAAAGAATAAATAAGACGAAATTCGACCTCCCCCTACATATTTAATTTCTTCTCCTATACAAAAACTAGCAAGACCTACTCCATTGGTAATTCCATCAATGACACCCTTGTCGAAAAACTGCGTTAGTTCGGTTAATCCTCTTATACCCAAGGTAAAGGTCCTAGTATAGAAAATATCTATATAACCGCGATTATATGACCAACTATATATCTTTTTTTTTAGTTGATGGAAAAAATACTTTTTCGGACCCCCTTTTACAAAGGAATTTATTAAATCCAAATTCTGAAAAAAAGAGTAAGCAGATCCATAAAACATATATGCTATGAATAGACCAAAAATAGCTAGACTTACAGAAGAAATTGCATTAGTGATAAATTCATATGAATTTATGGAAGAATTAGAACTTTCTTGGAAAAAGTTGATTGAGGGAGTTAGCCACTTTGATAATATGGTTAATTCCCCTATTTCATTATCAAAATGGATTCCTATAGATCCAATAAACAAAGTACAAAGCAGTAATATAAGAAGAGGAAATAGCATAGTATTTCCCGGTTCATGAGGATAGACAAAAGTGTTTTTAGTCCCCAATGAAGTACTAAAGGACCCTATCCTATTTCCTGTATTAACATGAATTTTGGATAGATTTTGTGAAAAAAAAGAAACTCCACTCTTCGCTGTTGATAAAACGAAATCTCTATTGACTCCTTTAGATATCCTTTTTCCCCATAACGATATTGAATACAACGAATCCTCTTTAGTACTACTGTAATTTTGAAAATGAACACGCAAATACCCATCAAAAGTAAGTAAATATATCCGAAACATATAAAACGCAGTTAATCCTGCAGTAAAAGAAGCTATTATTCCAAAAAAGGGTGAATATAACCAACTATTACTAAGGATTTCATCTTTGGACCAGAAGCAAGCAAGAGGTGGAATACCACAAAGAGAAAGGGTACCCCATAAAAAACAAGTTCTTGTAATTGGAATGTATTTTCTTAAACCACCCATAAGAACCATATTCTGACTTTTATCTGGTGAATATCCAACAAGAGGTTCCATTGAATGAATAACAGATCCGGATCCCAAGAATAATAAAGCTTTCGAATAAGCATGAGTGATCAAATGGAATAAAGCAGCTTGATAAGAACCTATACCTAGAGCTAACATCATATAACCCAATTGAGACATTGTAGAATAGGCTAAGCTTCTTTTAATATCTCTCTGAGCAAGAGCTAAAGTGGCTCCTAAGAAAAGTGTTAGTGTACCTATTAAAGAAATGAAACTCATTATCAAAGGTAGGGATATGAAAAGAGGAAGAAGTCGAGCTATAAGAAAAATCCCCGCAGCAACCATAGTTGCTGCGTGTATAAGAGCTGAAATGGGGGTGGGTCCTTCCATAGCATCGGGTAACCATACGTGAAGAGGGAATTGTGCCGATTTCGCAACTGCACCAAGGAATAATAAAAAAGCACACAAAATAGTAAGCAAGGAGTTAATCTCATTATTAGGAATCCAGTTATTAGCTATTTTAAACAAATCCCGAAACTCTAAACTACCTGTTATCCAAAAAAAACCTAGAATTCCTAATAACAGACCAAAATCCCCTACACGATTAGTTACAAAAGCTTTTTGACAAGCACTCGCTGCAATTGGCCGTGTAAACCAAAAGCCTATCAATAAATAGGAACACATTCCCACAAGCTCCCAAAAAAAATAAATTTGTATCAAATTGGAACTAGTAACCAATCCCAACATGGAAGTATTGAAAAAACTTATATAAACAAAAAATCTCAAATATCCCTCATCGTGAGACATATAATCATCACTATAAATAAGAACCAGGATTCCTACAGTAGTAATTAGTATTAACATAATAGAAGTAAGCGGGTCGATTAAGTATCCAAATTCTAAGGAAAAATCATTATTGACGGTCCAAGACCATAGATATTGATAGATAGAACTTCCATTTATTTGTTGAATAGACAGGTGAACTGAGAATACCATAGCTATACTTAAAAGTAAAACACTAGGAAAAGCCCATATGCGACGAAGATTTTTTGTTGCTGTTGGAACAAGAAAAAGTCCAAACCCCATTGACATAATAACTGGAAGTGGGAGAAGAGGGATTACCCATGCATATTGATATGTATGTTCCATAAGAAAAGAAATTGCAATTTTTACTTGAAAATTTTACTTCAATTTTTCTATAAAATTGAAAAAAGTTTCCGATTCACCAAACTAATTCTTATCTATTTCTGAAGGAATAAAAAAATACTAGAATTCTTAATTTTTCAAAAATTTTCTCATTGAAACAATCAAAAAATAAGAATAGGTTTTGTTTTGTTGGTTAAAGTCAAAAAGTTAATGAAATAACTTCGTTACCTAGTTATTACCTAAAGAAGGACTTTTATTAAAATACAAAAAAAAGATTGAATCATTTTACTTTAATATTTTTTTGTATTAAAATGAAGCAGCTCCCTTGTTTCGTAACTCAAATTGATTGGAATTCAATTCTGGAATACTTTAATTAACTATTTGATTGAATTTTCCCTTCCTTTTATCCTCCCGTCTTATATGGGGGATAGGCCCCCATACCTTATATCTGTATATGGAGAGTATACTTGAAATATAAATTGATTTAAATAGAAAACCTTTGTATATATTCTATATTATTAAAACAAAGTCTAAAAAAAATATATAATATGTTAAAAAACTCTTGTCTTATCCGCATTAGACAAAATGAAGTAAAAAAGAATTCAGAATTTCAATATCTTTTAGTATCTAAGTATAAATACTAAGAAAAAGAAGAAAGATGGATTGATTTGCGGCAATAGATGTCTTTCACATACAACTAGAAAAAAGTAATTTCCTTTTTGAATGGCAGTTCCAAAAAAACGTACTTCGATGTCAAAAAAGCGTATTCGTAAAAATCTTTGGAAGAAAAAGACTTATTTTTCCATAGTACAATCTTATTCTTTAGCAAAATCAAGATCATTTTCTGGCGTCAGCGAGCATCCAAAACCAAAGGGTTTTTCTCGGCAACAAACAAACAAATAATAGGGTTTTGGGATAATATGAATTGACCTATCCCCAAAAAATTCCAATTATTTAATATGAATAATTAGGAATAATTAGGATTAATTAATGAGTTTACTTTTATGTGTCGAATTCCTCGGTACAATATTCTTAGAACAAACCTCTCTGATATATAAAAAAAGGGTTTTTGGTATACTGTGACCTAAATATTCTTTTCCTATCAATGAACTTTTCGTAATAGAATCCGTATAATAAATAAAAAAAGGGGATTCTATTATGAAAAGTAGAGTATTCCTGCAATAAGACTTACAACTTCTACCTATCTTATCCTAAATTAACAAAAAAATTAGTTCTATATTGCAACTGAGAAAAAATTGTTCCAACTCTTTCAAAGTTTCTATTGGGCAAAGCAAGAATTTTTTTGTTAAAAAATTCGCAACGATACTACCAAACGAAGTCTATTTTAATGAAGATTCTAATGTCCTAAATTCTATGGAATCTTCCAATCTCGACGATTCGCGAGAAAATAACTTAATATTCTTTTAATAAACCTGTTATTTCAACTTAGCCGCCATGGTGAAATTGGTAGACACGCTGCTCTTAGGAAGCAGTGCTCAAGCATCTCGGTTCGAGTCCGAGTGGCGGCAGTCTCGAAAAAGAATACAATAGATTATAAAATAAAATGGATTCAATTCAATTCGAAATTTCCAATTTTGTAATGGGACCTTCTCCTTATGCTATTTGCAACTTTAGAACATATACTAACTCATATTTCTTTCTCAACAATTTCAATTGTGATTACGATTCATTTAATAACCTTATTAGTTCGTGAACTTGGGGGATTGCGTGATTCGTCAGAAAAAGGAATGATAGCCACTTTTTTCTGTATAACAGGATTCTTAGTTTCTCGTTGGGCTTCTTCGGGACATTTTCCATTAAGTAATTTATATGAGTCATTGATCTTCCTTTCATGGGCTCTGTATATTCTTCATATGATTCCTAAGATACAGAACTCTAAAAATGATTTAAGCACAATAACTACGCCGAGTACTATTTTAACGCAAGGCTTTGCCACGTCGGGTCTTTTAACTGAAATGCATCAATCCACAATACTAGTACCTGCTCTACAATCTCAGTGGTTAATGATGCATGTCAGTATGATGTTACTAAGCTATGCGACTCTTTTGTGCGGATCCTTATTATCCGCCGCTCTTCTAATGATTAGATTTCGAAAGAATTTAGATTTCTTTTCGAAAAAGAAGAAAAATGTTTTAAGCAAAACATTTTTCTTTAATGAGATTGAATATTTCTATGCAAAAAGAAGTGCTTTAAAAAGCACCTTTTTTCCTTTATTTCCAAATTATTACAAATATCAATTAATTGAGCGTTTGGATTCTTGGAGTTATCGTGTCATTAGTCTAGGGTTTACCCTTTTAACCATAGGTATTCTTTGTGGAGCAGTATGGGCTAATGAGGCGTGGGGATCCTACTGGAATTGGGATCCTAAAGAAACTTGGGCATTTATTACTTGGACCATATTTGCAATTTATTTACATAGTAGAACAAATCCAAATTGGAAGGGTACGAAGTCAGCATTTGTAGCTTCCATAGGATTTCTTATAATTTGGATCTGTTATTTTGGTATCAATCTATTAGGAATAGGTTTACATAGTTATGGTTCATTTACATTACCCATCTAAATGATTACATAACATAAAACCTTAATGAAATGGAAAAAACTTCCATTTTTGTGTTTGATTTGAGAACCCCTTGAACGCCTTCTCAAAGGGTTCTCAAAAATTCGAGATAGATCTAATTAGACTCTTTTACTTTTTTCTGAATTTTTTAGTATTTCCACTATGGAATATAGAGCGGACTAGTAGAAGAAAAAAAATCCTATTTAGGATAATAATTGGATAACAGAGCCTCTACCCTGTCAACGGATAGCGAGAGAACAAAATCTGGATAAATACCGATTCCTATTACTGGTAAAAAGATACAGATTAAAAGAAAGAGTTCTCGCGGGCCGGAATCCTCAAAATTTTCGTTTGGAACATGAAATAGCTTGTATCCATAGAACATCTGTCGTAACATAGATAATAAATAAATAGGAGTTAATATCATTCCAATTGCCATTACAAAAGTAATTAGCATTTTTGGCATTAACAGAAATTTTGGACTAGTAATTAGTCCAAAAAATACTACTAATTCCGCAACAAAACCACTCATTCCTGGTAAGGCAAGAGAAGCCATTGAAAAGCTACTAAACATGGTAAAAATTTTTGGCATTGGGATAGAAACCCCTCCCAGTTCTTCGAGATAAACAAGGCGCATTCTATCACAAGCCGTTCCCGCTAAGAAAAAAAGTGTAGCCCCAATAAATCCATGGGATAATATTTGTAAAATAGCTCCATTGAGTCCAATGTTGGTTATGGAACCAATTCCTATAATAATGAAACCCATGTGAGAGACGGAGGAGTAGGCTATTCTTTTTTTGAAATTGCGTTGGCCAAGAGAAGTTGAAGCTGCATAGATTATTTGCATCGCTCCTATTATTACTAACCAAGGGGAAAATAGATAATGAGCATGAGGTAACAATTCCATATTGATCCGAATCAATCCGTATGCTCCCATCTTTAATAGGATTCCCGCTAAAAGCATACATGTACTGTAATGCGCTTCCCCATGGGTATCTGGTAACCACGTATGTAGGGGTATAATCGGCAATTTGACAGCATAAGCAATAAGGAAGCCAAAATAAAATAGTATTTCCAATGTTGCAGGGTATGATTGATTAATTAATCTTTCCAAATCTAATCTTGGTTCGTTGGAACCGTATAAGCCCATACCTAGAACTCCGATTAAGAAAAAAATGGAACCACCTGCAGTATACAAAATAAACTTTGTAGCTGAATAGAGACGCCTCTTCCCCCCCCACATGGATAAAAGTAAGTAAACAGGAATTAATTCTAACTCCCACATGATAAAAAAAAGTAAAAGGTCTCGCGAAGAAAATAATCCTATTTGACCGCTATACATTGCTAGCATCAGGAAATAGAATAATCGGGAATTCCGGGTAACCGGCCAAGCTGCTAAAGTAGCTAAAGTAGTCATAAATCCTGTCAATAAAATAGATCCTAATGAAAGTCCATCGATTCCCAATCTCCAGTGGAAATTGAAGACATCTATCCATTTAGAATCCTCTTTTAATTGGATTAAGGGATCCTCCAATTGGAAATGATAACAGAATGCATAAGTCATTAGAAGGAATTCTAATAAACAAATAGACATAGTATACCACCTAACGATTTTGTTTCCCCTATGAGGTAAAAAGAAAATTAATGAACCCGCAAATATCGGCAAAACAACAAGTATTGTTAACCAAGGAAAAGAACTCATGATAAAGTGATAAAGACAAGATACGTTTTGACCAGAAAAGCCCGTGCTCGATTATTTTGAGCACAGGCTTCTTCGGTAAAGAGGAATCAGACGATTCAAGTGGAATTTTTTGTAACGTATCAATAAGATAGAGCCATGCTGCGGGTTGTCTCAGGTCCTAAATAAACGCGGACACTTAAAAAATCTGTTGGGCAGGCGGATTCGCATCTCTTACAACCCACACAATCTTCGGTTCTTGGCGCGGAAGCAATTTGCTTGGCTTTACATCCATCCCAAGGTATCATTTCTAATACATCTGTTGGACAAGCTCGTACACATTGAGTGCATCCTATACATGTATCATAAATTTTTACGGAATGTGACATTGGATCTATAAATTTTCCTTTTCAACATAAAAATTTTCGATCTGGTCAAAATGAAATTAGTACTATATCAATCAAATGTATTATAGACACCAGACGAAGCAATGGTTTATCCAAACTTCAACAAATAATGCAATATATTTCTTAATCCGTTTGTGAGAAAGCATGAAAAGAGCCAAGAGACTTGAATTTTGGGCTTCAACAATCATAATTATACGAATTGTATATACGAATTCGAATTAGCCAATAAATTGGCTATCGTCTTTTCAATATAAATTATTGCAATATTCAAATTGCAATATCAATGAATTGCAAAAATTCAACTAAGTAAAAAAGAATACTATGGAATAACCTACTCAAAAAATAGATATTCTCAAATAATAAATAGTATTCATGTTAATATTTCATATTATTATTATATGTGTCCCTTTGTTTAGAAGATTCTATGTCTAATTATTCAAAAAATTAGATTGATTGATACGAGTTGATTTCCTATTACGATGGATGGAAGAAAGAATGGATAATCCAATAGCTGCTTCAGCAGCCGCAAGGGCTATAACAAAAATTGCGAAAATGTCTCCTTTTAATTGGCGGCTATCAAATAGATCAGAAAATGTTACGAGATTTAGATTAATTGAATTCAGTATAAGTTCAAGGCATATTAGAGCTCTAACCATGTTTCGGCTTGTGATCAATCCATAGATACCAATCGAAAATAAATAGACACTCAAAAAAAGTACATGCTCAAACATCATTAACTAACTCCTTATCAATCTCGATTCATTTCAATATGGGGACAAGAATTGAACCGATTGAATTAATTAGAATAGAACAATTACACAACAAAAGAGAAAAGAAGGTATTTGTTGGCAGTAGATGGGTTTTACTAAATCAAAATTGTGGTTCTTTAGTGATTTATTTTAGATTTGAAATTCTTATAATTTTGACTCATTCTAAGTATTTCTTATTGCCGAGCCATAGTAATTGCACCTATTAAAGAAACTAGAAGAATTATGGAAATGAGTTCAAATGGAAGATAAAAATCGGTTGCTAAATGAATCCCAATTTGTTGAACGTTATTTATGAGACCCTGTTCTACTATTTGGTTTGATCTTGTAGTCCAAAGAATTCCATACCATGACGTATCTGGGATAGTAGTCATTAGTGAAAAAGGAATAGTTATACAAACGAGTGAAGTGAACCCATCTCCAATAGTCCAAAAATTCTTATCTTTAGACCATTCTGAGCCATTTACGAACATTACGGCAAATATGATCAAGACATTTATAGCTCCCACATAAATAAGAAGTTGTGCCACAGCTACAAAGTAGGAATTCAATAAAATATAGAATAAGGATATACAAACAAGAACTAATCCTAGCGAAAAAGCAGAAAAAGTTGGGTTGGTAAGTAATACCACCCCTAGACCCCCTAGTAGAAGAACAAATCCCCCAAATAGCACAAGAATTTCATGTATTGGCCCAGGTAAATCCATTATGGATAAGAAGAAATTAATAGTATAAATTTTTTCATGAACTGACTAAAACTAAAAGATTCAAGGAAGAAAAAAGGGATTAGGAAATTTTTTTGTATATTGTATATAAGTTCTTTCTATAGTTAGAAATCACATCACGAAAATCTACTCTGGTTTAAAATCAGGAATAATTTGCAATAAGCAGTAGGTATTCGTTTTTCTTTCTAGTTAGTAAAGAACTTTTGGATTCTAACAAAAAAATTCTAGTAATCAGTAATCGTTCTTGAATTCCAAGATTTTTCTTCGTCTATTTTACTTTGAGTTGAATTCCTAATTGTTTGAATTGTGTAATCTCCCATTATGGAGATTGGTAACCGACTCAAAGCAATTTGATTGTAATTCAATTCATGACGATCATAAGTAGAAAGTTCATATTCTTCAGTCATTGATAAACAGTTTGTCGGACAGTACTCAACACAATTACCACAAAATATACAAACTCCGAAATCAATACTATAATTAAGCAATTGTTTCCTTTTAATATCCTTTTCAAATCTCCAATCCACAAGAGGTAGATCTATAGGGCATACGCGAACACATACTTCACAAGCAATACATTTATCAAATTCAAAGTGGATTCGCCCCCGGAAACGCTCCGATGTAATTGATTTTTCATAGGGGTAGTGAATCGTTATAGGTAAACGATTTGTGTGGGATAAGGTAATTATGAAACTTTGACCAATGTACCTTGCTGCGCGTATTGTTTGTTGACCATAACTCATGAACCCAGTTACCATAGGGAACATATTCGAAATATCTATGAAAAAGGTATGTTTCTTTCTCTTGTTTGAGAGAACTTTTGTGTTGAAAATATTCTTACTGTTATTGTATTATCTTATTTTATAGTGAAACAAGTTGGGAAGAAGTTGTTAATAAGAGATTGCCCAGGGAAATAGGTAAAAGAAATTTCCATCCAAGATTTAATAACTGATCCATTCTCATCCTGGGTAAAGTCCATCTTATTGTGATAGAAATGAAGAGAAATAAATAAGCTTTAGTTAATGTAATAAAGATACTCATTGTCATTTCTAAAATTCCAACCATTTTATTCATTTGGAAAAATCCAAAAAAGGATATATAGGGAATAGACAAATTCCACCCGCCTAAGTAGAGAACTGTTACAAATAAAGAGGAAACTAATAAATTTAGGTAAGAAACAAGATAAAATAAACCATATTTGATACCAGAATATTCGGTTTGATAACCTGCTACTAATTCTTCCTCCGCTTCTGGTAAATCAAAGGGTAATCTTTCACATTCCGCCAAAGAAGAAATTAGAAAAACCAGAAAACCTATAGGCTGACGCCAAAGATTCCATCCAAAAAAACCATATTTTGACTGTGCTTCAACTATATCAACTGTACTTGAACTGTTGGATAATCATAGTCGACGATAACATCACAGTTCCCACCGCTATTCCAAAACCGTACATGAAACCTTAGTTTCATACGGCTCCTCTATGATCAGAAAAAAGGAAAGTACTGTTTCATTTCGTTATTATCTTCTTGGGCGTAGTTAGAATTATCTAAGATAAAATCGATTTCAACGTCCTAAATTAGACCAAAGGAATTCTGTCTGCTAGAATAATAAAAAACGCTTCGGAATTCATCTCATCCTTTATAATATAATGGTACTTTTTCTTTGTTCAGCAATAACTTAATCTTGGAATAAAACACTCGTTATAACAATTAATAAACGAAAAGAGTTGGGTATTAGTTCATGAAGAATTCTGTATGAATATGGATAAACGACGGAAAGAATAAATAAAGATCTTTTTTTTTGTATTGCATTCCATATCTTTTGTCCTATTCTTCTTTCCCCGAGGGGTATTTAAAAAGAAAAAAGGAATAAAGGGTTAATTCGTTCTTGATAGCCATTTCCTTAACAAGTGAATGGGAACATACTCTGGATCGGAATCCGAAGAAAGTACTACTTGCTCATTTCCACCAATTTCAAGTCCTTATTATGATTCCTTTTATGAGGAAAAATATCTAATGCTTTAGATTCCCTCATTACTAATCCTTTATGTACTTTAGTGTTTCTAATCCCTCACTAACTTTTGATGGATTCCCTTATGATTACAACTTTCTGTATCGGGAATCCCTTATTATTGCCCGCTTCAAGATATGATGACTAATCAAAAAATCTCAACCTTGGGGTAAAGAATTTACACCGCTTATGTTTACTTCCATTTTTTCTTGTACATAGGAAATGAGATTTTTTCTTTTTACTACAAATTAATAAGCAGTTTTGTTTCACTCATATAGCTATCTAGTTTAACTTACTAACCTGAATATAGAATAAGAAAAGGAGGATAAATATTCAATGAATTTCAGAGGAAAAAGATCCTATTTTAACGAATCGCACGTAGAGATATTGCTAGTACACAAAAAGTTAATGGGATTTCATAACTAATAGATTGAGCGGCAGCTCGTAGACCACCTGAAAAAGAATATTTATTATTTGAGCTATATCCTGCCATAAGAAGACCAATAGGAGCAATACTTGAAATGGCAATCCATAAAAAAACACCAATACTAAGATCCGCTAAAACAAAGCGATATCCCAAAGGAATAACTAAAAAACTTAATAAAATTGATATGACTGCTATAGACGGTCCAATGCTAAATAAGGGAATATCCCCTCGGGATGGCAAGATATCCTCTTTAAAAAGTAGCTTAGTTCCATCTGCTATAGCTTGAAGCAGTCCCAGGGGGCCAGCATATTCAGGACCAATACGTTGTTGTATTGATGCGGATATTTCTCTTTCTAACCACACAATTACGAGTACTTCTATTGTGATTCCCAGTAAGAGGGTCAAAATGGGTAGAATCCATATCAGTCCATAGACTTCTTTTAATAATTCCAAGTTCGAAAAAGAATTGATAGCTTCTACCTGTACCCTGTCTATTATCATTTCAACGATCAACTTCTCCCATAATGATATCTATACTACCTAATATCGTCATGATATCAGCCAATTTCATTTTTTTGACTAGCTGAGGAAGAATTTGCAAATTAATAAAACCGGGTGGACGAATTTTCCATCTCCAGGGGAAAAGACTATCATCTCCTACCAGATAAATTCCTAATTCACCTTTTGGGGCTTCCACTCTTGCATAAAGCTCTTGCTTTGACAATTCAAAATTGGGTGAAGGTTTTTTACCAAGAAATCGATATTCAAAATCATTCCATTCGGAATTCTTTGCTTTCTTAAAGCGTCGGACTTCTAAATTCTCATAAGGGCCCCCAGGAATTTTTTCTACAGCCTGTTGAATAATTTTGATTGATTCCCTCATTTCACCGATTCGTACTAAATAGCGTGCTAATGAATCCCCTTCTTTTTGCCATTGGACTTTCCAATCGAATTGATTGTAAGACTCGTAAAGATCAACTTTACGAAGATCCCATTGTATTCCAGAAGCTCGTAACATGGGGCCCGATAAGCCCCAATTTACAGCTTCTTCTCCGCTAATAAAACCAACTCCCTCAACTCGTTCCAAAAAAATGGGATTCTGTGTAATAAGTTGTTGATATTCAATAACTCCTCGTAAAAAATAATCACAGAAATCTAAACATTTATCGATCCATCCATAAGGCAGATCGGCAGCAACTCCTCCGATGCGAAAGTAATTATGCATCATTCGCATACCTGTAGCAGCTTCAAATAGATCATATATTAATTCTCTCTCTCTAAAAATATAAAAAAAAGGAGTCTGCGCACCGAGATCTGCCATAAAAGGTCCAAGCCATAACAAGTGAGAAGCTATACGGCTCAATTCTAACATAATTACCCTAATATAGCTGGCTCTTTGGGGTATTTGAATATTCTCCAAGAATTCTGGTGCATTTACCGTTATTGCTTCTGTAAACATAGTAGCTAAATAATCCCAACGTGTTACATAAGGTAAGTATTGTATAATAGTTCGGTTTTCCGCGATTTTTTCCATTCCTCTGTGTAAATAGCCTAATATGGGTTCACAATCAATAACATCTTCACCATCGAGAGTAACGATCAGTCGAAGAACACCATGCATTGATGGGTGCTGAGGGCCCATATTGACTATCATGAGATCTTTTCTTGTAAGCGGTAGACTCATATCCTTTCTTCCTTAATTCATTATTCCATGAAAATGGATTATTCCATGAATTCCTCAAAACGAGGCTCATCAAAATGCAAAATCTAAGACTACTATAAGACTACTAATAAAATAAGAAAAAAAATTCGAACGATGAAATTACCGCTCCCTAATATCCAACTGACTGATTAATTTCTTATAACGTACTCTATTTTTCTTTGCCAAATAAGCCAGCAAACGTTGACGTTTTCCCAAAAGTCTTCGGAGACCTCTTTCCGATGAAAAATCTTTTTTGTGTAATTCCAAATGTGAAGCAAGTCTCCGTATCTTATTGGTGAAACTGAATACTTGAAATTCAACAGAACCCCAGTTTTCTTCTTTTTCTTCTTTAACCATAAATCCAAAAATTTTTCTACCTCCTTTCTTTTTCATGTATTTTTCTGATCAGGAAAAATAAAAAATTATGTCAGTTATTTTGAAGTTATTCTAATCTCGTACACACAAAAATTTGCAATTATTCATCTACTACTGGAATTTGGATTTATTTTATCGATGCAAATTGGATTTGGATAGAAGGGTACATTCTTTTATTTTAGATAGAAGAAAAGTTTCTTCTATCTAAAATAAAAGAATTTTGCTGATTTATTTATTGCTATATCCAATTTATGGAATTGATACACCGTTTAATTGATATCATTTAGCAAAATGAAACATAGCATATGCATCCATCTTTCGGCTCGAGAATTTCACGGGATAGAGATATGGTATAAGAAATAGGCTATTAAGTAACTCTAAATGAATTGTGGATACATCTGTATCCTTAACATACTGAAACAACTGCCATTATTCGTATCAAACCAATAGCGATTCATACAAGTTAAATCTTCTAATCAATGGTGGGCCAATAATGAATTTTTTTGCATATGTATTAAGACGCTTGGCCTGATTTCGAAATTGTCCAGAGTTTTTTATGTAGTTTTCATTGCAAAATGATGGATCTCCTTCCGTAACTTTCCAATTACGAGTACGAGAATTGAAAGACATGAAAATTCTCAATTCTCTACGGCGTCTAGGAGATAGATAGAATATTTTCAGGAA